AAAAAAGTAGCTATCATCCCCTTTTCTGACGAATCATATGGTTTTATGATTTCATTGCCCAATAAGGTTATCAAATGAATTGTAATTACAATTGAAACAATCGAAAAGGAAATATGAGTTAATATATGCTCTAAAGTTGAAAATATCATAAAAATGAAAAAAAGGGAGGGAATCCCCTAAATTAATTAAGAAATATAAATCGGGAATTAAATTTTTTTTATTATAGGATCTATTGGATCTCTTTTATAAAATGGCATGCCGCCACTCGGACTCGAACCGAGATGCTCTAGCACTGCTTCCTAAGAGCAGCGTGTCTACCGATTTCACCATAGCGGCTTGCTCGAACTCATAATAGCCTATTTATATTCAATCGTCGAGATTGAACAAGTCCATTCAATCAAATAAGTTTTTTTAGTAAAGATTCAAATTGATAAAAAAAATGAGTTAAAAAGTCAATTTGAAGGTTCATTAGTTTCTTAGGGTGTCCGGTTTATTTATCTTAGGGCTTTGACGTAGTTTATCCTATTCTAAAATCCAACTTTTGCAACTAGATAATTCTCTCAATAGAATAAAAAAATGTTTTCATTTTTTACTTTTATTGATACTTAATTATTTCTTGTTTATCTGATTTCATAAATTTGAAACAAAAAATCAATTTTCTCAATGAATCCAAAATAGCCATATTTTGGATTACTCCAAATTGAGACCTTATTTGTACATAATATCTCAACAATTAAGTTCTTTTATTGAGTGGGCTGAACATTGGAGATATATCGGCAATCCATATAGTAATTCCGAGAAATTAAGAAATCAGAAAGTTATCAAAAAGCAAAATTTTTTAACTTTAACTTTAACATGGAATTCATTAGTTTCAACAATTCATTAATTTTAACTAAAAATCTTATATCTGCCCTTCCCGAGAAAGATAAAAATTTTTTATTATTGTAAAGGTCGATGGGGAAAATAAGACTCCCCACCACCAAAATGTGAGTGAAAATATACGAAAAAGAAATAAAAAATCTTGTCTTTTTTTCTTTATTTTATAATTCAGAAAACAGAAGAATTCTTCTTTTAGACATCTTAGAAGATTAAGATTGAAACCTGGTCTATTTCATATTGATTAGAATAGGGACTGACAATTGTGAATTTTATATTAACAAATTACTGAGCCAATTTTTCGAGTAAAATCCATTCCGATTATTCCAATATTAATATTTTAGGACTTATTTGTTTGTCGTACAAAAAAACTTTTTGAATTCCCGGTAGAAAGAGATTTCCCTAATGACAAAGCTTTTAACGCCGCCCAATATCCTTTCCTTTTCCAAATATTTTTACGAATACGCTTTTTTGATATAGAAGTACGTTTTTTTGGAACTGCCATTTAAAAATGAAGAAGTTACTCATTGTTATAGTTGGATGTGAAAGACATCTATTGTTCAAAACGAATTATTATTTCTTATTCATTATCTATTTTTTCTCTAAATAATATTCTCTTCATAAAAAAGAAATATAGATATGTCAAAGATCTTTGAAAATTGGATCAAAAATTACTCGAAATAAGAAAATTTTGATTCCATACAATACAATATTCGTAAAACCAAAAATTTTTGGATTGGAACTCTTAGTTCTCGTTCTTTATCTCTCAAATTTATATCTTTAGAATCCGCGAAATAAAACTTAATAAAATAAATAAATAAAGAACCTAAAAGACCTTGATTTTCATCATTCTATACTTTATTTACATGTAATAAAATACCTCAAAGGATTGTAAACTTTTGCCTAATAAAAAACTTGAGTCTTTTTTTAGTCAAACTCGAGGAAAGAATACACCTAAATTCCATTTTTAAATTCGAATGAGACTATTAATAAATCTGTTAAAGGATACGTGGTTTGATAAAAAAGTATCTCAGTCATTTTTTATTATTTCCCGATAAAAAAAGCTCATTTTAGATCTATAATATTCTAACGTTTACTAATAAATCGTTTTGATTGAAATGTAAAACAATCAATCCCATAATGAATTAGTTAATGAGTTGAAATAAACTAACTAAAATGAAGAGTTATTATTTCATTAGACCGATGACCTTAGTTAATCCTATAATTTAATTCATATTAGCATCAAGTACCCTTTTTTGTTTGCGTCATTTTTTATCCTTGCTCTATGAATATAAATTATCGTAATAATAATTTATATTTGCATTTTCCTATTATAAGTATTCGTTTTTTATATGTAACTTGGTCATATCATTTGACCAATTGTAACTTCTTGTTTTGAATATTTGAACGATTTTGAAAAGACTCAGAATAAATACTAATATTAAATTATTAAATAAGTTAGTGCATATCTTTATTTTTTATTGACTTTTTTCGAAAGAGGTAAGATCCGGTGAATCAGAAACAATTAATTAAGAATAAACAAATTTTTTTATGGAACAGACATATCAATATGCGTGGATAATACCTTTCCTTCCACTTCCAGTTCCTATGTTAATAGGGTTGG